ATCGACGGATTTTCCTCTTACTATAAATTTCATTGTTGCCGGTATTGACATGTAGAACGGGACTCTATCTTTATTCTCGTCCGATTAATCAGTTCTTCAAAAGATCTATCAGATTATGGAGTGAATGGTTTGATCAATGGATATTCGATTCTTTCTTCAATATGGAATCGATTCATACCAATTCTTCTGTATTATGTATACAGGTTTATCCTTCATCTTTTCTGAAGTTTCGATAGAAGGATTCCTCTACCAATGTAAGACAATCAACTCCATTCGTTAGAACAACTTCCATCGAGTCTCTGCACCTATCCTTTTTTATTTTCGCTTTCTGAACCTTTGTTTGTTTTCGGAAAACGTGATTTGGCTCAGGATTACCCATTTTTATTAATTCCAGGGTTTCTCTGAATTTGAAAGTTATCACTTAGTAAGTTTCCATACCAAGGCTCAATCCAATTAAGTCCGTAGCGTCTACCGATTTCGCCATATCCCCCTTTTTGAGATGAAAATCTCATTGTGATCTCGTTCCCTTTTTTCTTTCATTTATAGCGGAACAGTTGAATTGAATTCATTAGATAGATGGCGATTCCTGTCTCGAAAAAGTGTTTTCTCCTCTTTGTCTTTGATTTCTTGTCTATCTTCTTTCTCTATATCTATAGGAGGCTCATATTCGGTCCAATCAAAAACTATTTTATCATTTCTGTATCCGCAATTCAATATAGGTGGATACATACCCTAAACATCTGTCTTTCTTCCACTCCTTTCCCCAAAAAATTTCGAATACTTGAACGGTCGATTCTTTTTTTTTTTTTTTATTAAAAATAATAAAAAATATTTAATTGTGATAAAAAATTTGAAATTATATATCGCTACATTAATTGTTATGTTCTATAATATAATATTTAACAGTTATTATTATTTGAAATTCTATATTCTATTCTTTAATCTTTAAATTATTAATTAATATATTCATAATCATAATAGCGAATATGAATAGCCAAGAATTTAAATAGTTAATAGCAAAATTCTGAGAGTGAATTCTTATGTATGTCGAATTTATGTTATGTGAGCCTGCTTAGCTCAGAGGTTAGAGCATCGCATTTGTAATGCGATGGTCATCGGTTCGATTCCGATAGTCGGCTTTTCTATATTTATTTTATTCGATGTTTTACATGATTGATAATGCATCTTTGAAATCAAAGAATATTGAAAAAAAAGTGTCTTCCTCTTTTCGCAAAAGCCATTTATTTTTTATGTTATAGGAATTTCCAACTATCTCATAAAAAGAATCCTTTTCTTTTTCTATATATAGAATATAAAGATCTGGATATTTATCCAACTCATCTCATTATTCTTTAATAGAATAATACTTAAGTAAATTTGGCTTTATTTAGAATTTAGTTCATTTTTAGTTTAGATTTATTCTGTAGAATGAAATTTCATCAATAAGAATAATAATTAAATATAAATAAGAAGAAGGAGTCTTTATGTCGCGTTACCGAGGTCCTCGTTTCAAAAAAATACGTCGCCTGGGGGCTTTACCAGGGCTAACTAATAAAAGGCCCAGAGCTGGAAGTGATCTTAGAAACCAATCGCGTTCCGGGAAAAAATCCCAATATCGTATTCGCCTAGAAGAAAAACAAAAATTGCGTTTTCATTATGGTCTTACAGAACGACAATTACTTAAATACGTTCGTATCGCCGGAAAGGCAAAGGGGTCAACAGGTCAGGTTTTACTACAATTGCTTGAAATGCGCTTGGATAACATCCTTTTTCGGTTGGGTATGGCTCCGACTATTCCGGGAGCTCGCCAATTAGTTAACCATAGACATATTTTAGTCAATGGTCGTATAGTAGATATACCAAGTTATCGCTGCAAACCCCGAGATACTATTGCGGCGAGGGATGAACAAAAATCTAAAGCTCTAATTCAAAATTCTCTCGATTCATCCCCTAATGAGGAATTGCCAAACCATTTGACTCTTCAAGCATTCCAATATAAAGGATTAGTCAATCAAATAATAGATAGTAAGTGGGTCGCTTTGAAAATAAATGAATTGTTAGTTGTAGAATATTATTCTCGTCAGACTTAAACCTAAAAAAAAAAAGACTAATAAGAATAAGGGTTCGACCCCATTTTGCTCCCTTTCGGCGAAGTAAATTAACCTAAGGTTAAGATAAATAAGGGTTTGATCCGGATTTTTCTTCCGTTTAGGTGTCATAGACCGAGAGGGATATTTTCATTCCTTGTCTACTCTTTTCTTTAACAGTCTTTTCCGTACCACAGCCATTAGGAATAGAGAATCCATATCAAAGAAAGGTCTAACTGTTGGAATAGTCGTATCCATTGCTATTTGATCTATTGTGATTAGTAAGATCGGTAAATTAGTGAAGGTAAGGAGAGAGAGGGATTCGAACCCTCGGTAAGCAAAAGCCTACATAGCAGTTCCAATGCTACGCCTTCAACCACTCGGCCATCTCTCCTACATAATGATTATGATCA